TGAAGGAACCTCTTTCCGTTGTTAAAGCAAGTACGCTTTTCAAGCTTTTTCCTTACTCTTACTAAAGCAGGCACACGCAAAACTCTCTATTTGGCTTTTCACTGAAACCAATACGTCTAAACATAAGGTAGGTGCTTTCACGACTCACTAAACGGGGGATCAAAATCTTTGCGCAGTAGAGGCGGAGGACGAAGCGAATGTAGAGGACACAGCATATCCAGGGAAGGAAGATGGACTGGACTCACTCTCATTCATGGCATGGGCAAAAGCAGCCCTAATGACTTTCAGTGAAGATATGCTTATACGGCGAAGTCAGTCACAAAGTCTATGTTCGTATGCTTTCACTCTAAGCCGACCATCCAAAAAGGATGTGCACAATTGATCATTGACCGCAGTCTTCTCTTTTCTCTCCCAATGTGGGGAACTTTTTTCGGTTTTTTTCTCTTCAGCACAGCACTCAATGGTGATGCATGGCGTCATTACTGAATCCTTTCATTGACCTTTCTTTTCTATAACGAAAAAAGCCCTCCTCTCGGTGATGTGGGTGAGAAACCCAAATCAGAAAAGCTCAGCAAGCCAATGGCTCAACGGTTCTCACCACCCTCCTCTGGCGCAAACACCGTTTGCTGCGCTCATCACGAGAAGCCGGGGAACTCTATCCTTTCCCGCTGAGACGGTCAATATTGGTGAACGGGGAACGTGCTTAGTGATGATACAGAATAGAATTCCGAAGTGCTATATGGATTGGCTCTGGGGTTGCGCATTCGATGACAATTACTGGCTTCACTACCGATCCCACGTTTCAATCTCTGCCGCCCATAACATAAAGGGGCTCATTACTCGTTTTCGTATTGGATTGGGATGGGACTATCCATACAGGAATTCCCTTCTTCTTTCACTACTACTTTCAAGGCTTAGTTCGTAGTTGAAGGAAGGTATCGTATCCCGATATCTATGTGAAGAGAATAATATTCGGTGTGTGAAGATTACACCCATCCCCGTCTCCTTCCGATGAAGGGATTGACCATGAGCTTACAGTGCCTTGTAGAAAGCATAGCCTCATTGTTCACTCACTGATCTACAACTTATATATGGCCTACCTGGCTCAGAGAGACTCCGCCTAATAAGGAAGAGCTACTCTCTGAGGTTGAGTTGGTCAAAACATCATTGTGGGGTCGTCCTCCGCTATGAAAGCGAAAGAAGGACAACTCACCCTTTCGGCCTTAATGCGCGCATGTAGTCACGTTTTTTCTTTCTCGCACCTCTTCGACGATTCACTCTTACTGGAACAATCTTTCTAGCCTCGTGCGAGAAAAGAGGGAAAGTGCTAAGACCGGTAATGCAGCTAGAGAGTTGGAGTGTGGTTATTCCGCCAAAAGCTAGGCCAAGAAGCACAAGGTGAGACAGCACTGCTAACTCGTACTCTTCTTTGAATGCCCTAGCTAAGCTTCCTAGCATGACACATCAGCTACGCCATCAGAGACTGGAAATGTTCCACCAGTCCTCGATACACAACAGCAGTTTCCTTGAGCGGGTCGTCCGAACCGCGATTCCACTCCCTTCTTGGTCTACTTCGGTTACAACTTTATCTACGGTGCGATCAGCGTGTCAAGTGCGAGATTGGATCGAGGAAAAAGAGAAGAAAGAATCCCAACATCGGTGTCTGCCAGGGTATTGCTTTTCGCGGTCTCTGTAGGATTGTGAAAACCTTGCTCCGATATGAGTTTAGAAGTATCTAGGGAAGTCCCCTATAATCTAAAGCTAGTCCCGTTCCACTCTTCTCTCAATGTCAGTGCTGGGAGATCGGGTACAGCGGGATCACTTTTCAGCTTGTTAGTCTGCTATCGCTTCCTCGGATGCCATGATAGTTGATGTAGTCTAATCTCCTGCTTTTGCCTAAGCATCCGCCATCGAATAGTTTGCAGTCGGAGGAGTCTGCCATTGCTGAATCGCTCGCTGACGCCTCAACAGATGCTCTTGCTGAGCCCTTCTTAGATAAAAGTTTACTTTGGTCTATCTTTCTCCGCCTTAATGGGCTCTCTGCTTGAGAGTAAAGCACGGCAAAAGCCTTCCGCGCCACAAGGACAAGTGGCAACTAGGTTAATTGGGAAGAAGCCACCTCTGGCGTAAAGAAAGGGGGGTAGTAGTTAGACTTATTTATTAGCTTCAGGGGCCGCCAATGGCTATTTCACGCTGTTGATGGATCTTCTGCTCCTGCTGTCGAATAATCCGCTCTTGCTCAATCGTCGGCTATTGCCATAAACATAAATAAAAAAGTTGGCTTACCGGAAGTTTAAGCTGAGTTGGGGAAGTTCCCGAAATCCAATGCAAAATACTTATATAGCGCGCGCTTTGGCACGTTAAGCCAATCAACGTGATGGGTAGGAGCTTAACCCATCGTTTGGCATCCCAATGATGGGGTTCTTCTATCTGTGGGAGCTACTAAGTTACATTACAATCATTGAATTGAACCGGGAGTCCATTTGTTATAAAGATATCGTACTAACCCCTTTTTAGATAAAGTGAAGCGCGCAAAGAGAACAAACAAGATGGTGAGATCGAGCAAAGAAGATACAGTAAGATTATATCTTTCCCTTTCCCCAGCAGCTGAGAAGGCCATGACGAGACAACGATATAGACCAGGATCTATCAGCCGCTTGGTGACGGTAAATAAATAGGAAAAAGGGCGCTGCCTCATCTTCTGACTGGCCAACGGGGAATACTCTTACTCTGAACTGGCGCTAGCCCCGGGCATGGATTCGGGGGACAAGTCTAATTCATCAACAACTGGGCTTACCGACTCTACTGAAACTGCACTTCCTGAAGCTGATGGAAGTACGCTCAGATGAAGAAGTCCCGGTTCCGCTATTCTTTCAGGGAAAGGTAGTTCGGCGGAAAGGAATCGGAGATAAAAGAGCTCTCGTTCCAGCAGCTTTGAGTGAAACTGCCTGTCCCAGAGGTGAAGGAGTGGAAAGGGGCAAGCGGCATCTAACAGGAGCGCTGAGGGATTCTTTTCATGACCCCAACAAGGGGCTCCCTCTTAGGTCCACAAGCAGCTCCCCTATTGGACTTTTCTCTTAAGTAAGGGTCGAGACCACCTCTAGTTATAATCAATCAGGGCGGGGTTCACAGAAAGGACTGAAAGCGGTATCGCCGCTGCCGTCACTCTCCTAGAGACCACAAGACGGCGGCTATCGTTGGTCTATATTAAAGAAGCGGAATGCTGGGATAGGACGACCTCTCTGTTGAGATCCAACCCGGCAAATGCTCTAGATCAAACGAAAAGGAGACCAGATAAGGAATCCCGCATGAGGATGTTTTCAAATGCAATGGGCGATCGAAAATACTTTCAGAAACTACTTTCCCTTATTCTGTTATAGAATAAGATAAGGTTCCATCTTATATTGTATTAGTATGTCTGTTTTTCTTGCGGGGGAATGGAGATTCGGTTGGAGAACCATGGGCCTAAGACTTAACCGTTGAGGAGTATAGGTTGGCGCATTTTCCTTTGGTTTAGTTGTACCGAAAAAGAAATCGTGGATGCTTTGAAACAGAATTTCCCTCTGCGAAGTGAGGAAGAAATGGAAAGCATATGTGCGGCTTTATGGAAGACGCCACCAGAGCTGTATGCATTATATGAACGGAAAACAACCGGCCGGGGTCATTCAATACAACGAACACGATACCAAGGCAAACCCATTGAAAATACCCCTTTATCAAATAAAAATAGACACTACGTAACTTTATTGCATTGGAATATACTATGACTATCCTATGGACCTCCCTTGTTAAGTGGATTCGACAGATTCAGATTTAGATTGCACTTCCACTGTCCCAACTACTGGTGTCAATTGTCCAACCACTGATACTGATACAGGCTCATAAGGAGTGGATCTTCCTCATCGGTCCCCTCATCTGTTTAGGCACTTCTCTTCGTCTACCCTTGACCTTTTCCTTTGGGTTCTCAGACCTAGCCTATCGATCAAAAATCCTACGCTAGGCATCTAACGAAGATTCTCCCGCTTTTGGTAACTGGGTTCGGACTATCTTCTTGTATAAATTTATCTACCTCTTACATCGTCCTCTTGCTCAAGATAGAATTGCTAGTAAATGAGATTAGTTAGCAATCAGTATTCCTAAATAAGGAGACGGAACGGAAGCTATAGTCATAACATCGCCGAAAACAACCATCGACTGGCAAGATAGAGCCCGGGAGCAGAAAGAGTCAGGGGGTGAAGCCTACGCTAGCATGCCTACCGCACTACCGCCCCCACTCTCTACTATTCTAATGGGTCCCTTCTCTCGCGTATCCTGTCTTTTCGGATCGGCACCTGGCCTCCCATTTCTTATGAGACGGCAAACGAATAACTTATCTTTATCCGTCCGTACTTCGTCTTCCGCTCATAAGTAAGCTCTTCTCCACGACATATTTTTACTCTGATCTTCGCTTCCTTCATTCGGTTTCTGGTTCTTGGCTGAACCAGTAGGTTTCCAACCTTCAAAGCAGCTGCTTTTACGCTCAAATACAAATGAAATTCGTGCTCAGTTCAAGTCAGCAGGATCTATCTCTTATGCAAGGTTTATTGATGAAGGTTACCTATTATTGTAAATCTATATTTTTTATATAAAGTAAAAAAGGCGCTCTCGTGCAATCTAAACAAGACAAACTTACAGAATCAAAGAACCTAACAAATGTAGGCGGAATACACTCATGATCTGCTTCACAAATGGGAGATTGGGTCGAAATCTATTTGTGAGATTAGGGATCGGCATATATTATCATAAGCATAAACATAAGTGAGGAGACCTGATTCAAATTAAAAAAGAACCTCTAGGAAGGTACCCTCGGCCGCCTATGACGGAGGACTTTTTTCCTCTTCTCTGAAATCGTAATTTTTCTGGCTAAACAAAAAGAAAAGGGGCTGTTTTTCGTCGGAATAGGGGCCTGTTGACACAATCCCATTTCTTTCTCCCTATTTTTCCCATGTATTTCTTGGAAA